ATATCCATTCGAACTCCTTTTACTTGTAGGAGTACGTCTTGGATCTGTCGATTTTGTTATGGTCGGAGTCCTACCCACGGAGACCTGGTAGAATTGGGAGAAGCTGTAGGTATTATTGCGGGTCAATCCATTGGAGAGCCGGGTACTCAACTAACATTAAGAACGTTTCATACCGGTGGAGTATTCACAGGGGGTACTGCGGAACAAGTACGAGCCCCCTCGAATGGAAAAATTCAATTTAATGAAGATTTGGTTCATCCCACACGTACACGCCACGGGCATCCTGCTTTTCTGTGTTATATAGACTTGTATGTAACTATTGATAGTCAAGATATTCTACATAACGTGATTATTCCACCAAAAAGTTTTCTTTTAGTTCAAAATGATCAATATGTAGAATCAGAACAAGTGATTGCTGAAATTCGCGCGGGAACATACACTTTGAATTTGAAAGAGAGGGTTCGAAAACATATTTATTCCGACTCAGAAGGAGAAATGCACTGGAGTACTGATGTATACCATGCACCAGAATTTACATATAGTAATGTCCATCTCTTACCAAAAACAAGCCATTTATGGATATTATCAGGAGGTTCGTGCCGATTCAGTAGAGTCCCTTTTTCGCTACACAAGGATCAAGATCAAATGAACGTTCATTCTCTTTCTTTCGAAAGAAGATATATTTCTAGCCCTTCAATAAATAATGATCAAGTTAAATACAAATTCTTTAGTTCAGATCTTTCGGATAAAAAAGAAAGGGGGATTCCTGATTATTCAGGACTTAATCGAATCATATCTACTAGTCATTATAATCTTATGTATCCCGCTATTCTCCACGAGAATTCTGATTTATTGGCAAAGAGGCGAAGAAATAGATTTATTATCCCCTTCCGATCGATTCAAGAACGAGAAAAAGAACTAATGCCCCACTCCGCTATTTCAATTGTAATACCTATAAATGGTATTTTCCATAGAAATAGTATTTTTGTTTATTTCGACGATCGCCAATACCGAAGAAACAGTTCAGGAATTACTAAATATGGCGCTATAGAGGTGCATTCAATCGTCAAAAAAGACGATTTGATTGAGTATCGAGGAGTCAAAGAATTTAAGCCAAAATACCAAATGCAAGTAGATCACTTTTTTTTCATCCCCGAAGAAGTGTATGTTTTACCCGAATCTTCTCCCCTAATGGTACGTAACAATAGTATCATTGGAGTAGATACACAAATCACTTTAAATACAAGAAGTCAAGTAGGGGGGTTGGTCCGAGTGGAGAGAAAAAAAAAAAAAATTGAACTGAAAATTTTTTCTGGAGATATCCATTTTCCGGGAGAGACAGATAGAATATCCCGACATAGTGGTAGCTTGATACCGCCAGGAACAGTAAAAACAAATTCTAAGGAATCAAAAAAAGTTAAAAATTGGATCTATGTCCAACGGATCACACCTACCAAGAAAAAGTATTTTGTTTTGGTTCGACCAGTAATCATATATGAAATAGCGGACGGTGTAAATTTCGAAACACTTTTTCCCCAGGATCTATTGCAGGAAAAGGATAATCTGAAACTTCGAGTTTTCAATTATATTCTTTATGGAAATGGGAAAGCGGTTGGGGGAATTTCTGCCACAGGTATTCAATTAGTTCGTGCTTGTTTAGTCTTAAATTGGGACCAAAACAAAAAGGGTTCTTCTATCGAAGAGGCACGGACTTCTTTTGTTGAAGTAAGTACAAATGGTCTGATTCGCGATTTCCTAAGAATCCACTTAGTGAAATCCCCTATTTCATATATCAGCCGAAAAAGGGGCGATCGGTCATATTCGGGATTGATCTCTGATAATGTGTCAGATGGTACCAATATTAATCCATTTTATTCCATTTATTCCAAAGCAAGGATTCAACAATCACTTAAACAAAATCAAGGAACTATTAGTACGTTGTTGAATAGAAATAAGGAATGCCCATCTTTGATAATTTTGTCATCATCTAATTGTTTTAGAATGGATTTCTTCAACGATGTAAAATATCACAATGAAATAAAAGAGTCAATTAAAAGAGATCCTATAGTTCTAATTAGGAAGTCATTGGGTCCCTTAGGAACAGCCCCTCAAATTGCGACTTTTGATTCATTGTACCATTTAATAACTCATAATCAGATCTCGGTAACTAAATATTTGAAACTTGACAATTTCAAACATACCTTTGAAGTACTTCAATATTATGTAATGGATGAAAACAGAAGAATTATTAATCCCTATCCATGCAGTAACAGCCTTTTAAATTTAAATCCATTCAATTTGAATTGGTATTTTTTCCATCAAAATTATCATCATAATTATTGTGAAAAAACATTCCCAATAATTAACCTGGGACAGTTTATTTGTGAAAATATATGTATGACCAAAACGGGACCACAAGGAAAATCGGGGCAAGTTATAATTGTTCACATTGACTCTGTAGTAATAAGATCGGCTAAGCCTTATTTGGCCACTCCAGGAG